ATCATAACGACTTCCTTCAATTTGAACTATATCCACCGGTAGTATATGTATAAAAACGGGTCGGATCCTTCCTGAAACATAACCTAGAATCTTACTTAGTTGTCTAAACCATCTAACAGATAACAGAACCCGGAACATACCTTTGGTAAGTTGTTCAGTAATTAAACCTCGAGGAATCCCTTTTTTTTTTCACAACACAAAAGGAAGCTCCAAATACAATTCGGATAGAAGAAGAATTACCATATATAACACAAAATCTCTCCGCCGATTCTTTCTAGTCGAGCCGCTCGGTCTGTCATTATACCCCGAGATGTAGAGAGAATCACAATCCCCATCCCATCTAAAATTCTAGGAATTCGTTGATAGTTAAAATAGATTCGTAGACCGGGTCGACTGATTCGTTTTAAATTTAAAATGGGTCTATACGGTCCTTTCCTATTCCTTCTATGTCGTAGGGTTAAAACCAAAAACTCTTTTTTGTTTTCCAAGAGTTTCCTTACGTTTTCTATAAAACCTTCTCGCAAAAGTATTTTAACAATGTTTTCGGTGATGTTAGTAGATGCTATTCGAACTGTTCCCTTTCGATTCATGTCGGCATTTCTTATAGAAGTTATTATGTCAGCAATAGTGTCTTTGCCCATGAGAAACTCAAAATTTTGTTGCTTCCGAATTTTGATATAATCAACATGTTCTTTTTTTTTTATGAAAAGTATTAAAAGTATATGCGTGAGACATACTCTACTAAATTTTTATTTATCTTTATCTATTGTATTTTAATACTATGACTATCTATTGTATTTTAATACTATGACTATATCCTATGGCTATATCGCGGTCTCATCTTATAATACTTCAGGTGCTAATGAAACTATTTTAGTAAAATTCAACTGTCTCAATTCTCGGGCGATCGCACCAAAAACTCGAGTTCCCTTTGGATTTCCTTCTTGATCAATGACAACTGCAGCATTGTCATCATAACGTATTATCATACCGTTATCACGTCTGAGTTCTTTACAAGTACGTACAATTACAGCTCTGATCACTTCTGATCTTTCTAGAGGCGTATTTGGTACTGCTTCCTTGATCACAGCAACAATAACGTCACCAATATGAGCATATCTACGATTACTGGCTCCTATGATTCGAATACACATCAATTCTCGGGCACCGCTATTGTCCGCTACATTCAAATGGGTTTGAGGTTGAATCATATCGTTTTTTGAATCTTTTTTTTTAAGGTTTAATTTAAAGCACTGAAAGGACGAAGTAAAAAAAAGAAACCCGCATTTTTTTGTACCCAAGATTTATTTCGACATTCCTATCCAGAAATAATGAATTGAGTTCTTATAGGCATTTTTGACGCCGCTATTGAAATAGCCTTTCGAGCGATATTTTCAGCGACTCCACTCATTTCATAAAGTATTCTACCCGGTTTAACGACGGCTACCCAATATTCGGGGGATCCTTTCCCGGACCCCATACGGGTTTCCGTGGGTCTTACTGTAACTGGTTTGTCTGGAAATATACGTACCCATATTTTTCCGCCACGCCGTACATTTCGTGTCATTGCTCGGCGCCCTGCTTCGATTTGTCTAGATGTGATCCAAGCGGGTTCAAGTGCTTGAAGAGCATATCTGCCGAAACAAATATGATTACCTCGATAAGATATTCCTTTCATTCTTCCTCTATGTTGTTTACGGAATCTTGTTCTTTTGGGGTTATAATTGATGGTTCTTTCTCAATTCCATCTCTACTACAGAACTGGACATGAGAGTTTCTTCTCATCCAGCTCCTCGCGAATGAAAGGACTAAAAAAGATTTTATCAAGATATACAGGGATTTAATGAATAATATACTGAAGCATAGTATTCTTTGAAATTTCGAAATTTCATCTAATTAATCTATTCTAAATTTGTATATCGTGTTTAGATATAGAATTGAAACATGTATATTCTATTTAGAGATAATCTCAATTTAGAGATAATCTCAATGTCTTTTTTTTTTTTACCATTCTAAAAATCTTTATTTTGTTTTTCCTTTTCCTATATCGGATCGATCAAAATTAATCAATCCAATAAAATAAAATTTGCGCGGGCGAATATTTACTCTTTCAATATCTATTTCAGTTGTAGGGTTAGTTCATGACCTCTCCGAATAAAAGAATAGTTTAGTTCCCGGGTTCGTTCCGCCATCCCACCCAATAAATCATTAAGATTCATTTCCAATAGAATCTTCTTTATTCACGGGTTCCGTCGTTCCCATTGCTTCTCGATTAATGGTTAGGTCTGAATTCTCCAACGGAGTCCGTAATGCAATTTTTTCTTAAGTCAACTTTCTCAGTTTTTATTGGCTCGAGGCTCTTTATTTTTTTGTTCTATGAGCGGATTCATCGAATTTTGGATGAATCATTATTGATGCTGTATTACACTGTTGTTTATGAGATGACTCACAGACCTTACATATTGGAATCCTATATCATTGATATTTTCTTTCTCTCTTT